TTCTATACTAATACAACTTTACTCTATTTATTTTAGTGTCTCATCAATTGAAATTGTTTTCTAAGTTCATTGAAGAAGTTCTATTTGCTCAACAACTTTCCATTTATTTTTGTTTGTTTTACCACTACTTAATTATACGTAAGAAATCCAAAAGGAGTTCTGATAAACCTGGAAAAAATATAAACTACGAAATAGAATAGAAAACTATTGACACATTCTATGATATTTAAATCTGATAATAGTGACATAGTCACACCCCTCCAATTTGGACAAAGAAGGGGGAAAGTCAAATAGCCTTCTTCACAATATATATATACTATGATTTAGAAGTGTAGTACAAGAAATTCCCGACATTTGGTAAAAAAAGAATATAAACAAGCAAAAGACTTTTGATAGTTTTTTTGCTCATACATAACATAATTGCCAAGAAGAATTTGGTTTTTTTAGAAAGTTGATAATTGATAAAGCCGCGGATCTAGAAATTCATTTCGGACAATTGAACCTTCTCAAACTGTTTCTTTTTAAGAACCAAAAAAATTTGTGCCAAAACAACAGATGCAAAAAAGAACAAAAGGCCTTGGACACGCAATGGATCTTGAAGTACTATTTCTGCATCTGCCTGACCAAATCCACCCACATTAGGATTACTTGTTAATGGCTGATCAAGTTTGATAGATTGGCCCTCTGAAACACGAAGTTCTGGTCCTGGAGGGATAATATCAACCACTTCACGTCCATTCAATGCATCTGTTATGGTTACTTCGTATCCCCCTTTTTCTTTTCGTATGATTTTGCTTACTACACCCGCAGCTGTAGCATTATAAACCGTATTGTTACTTTTGTTCCCGTCGGGATAAATCTGACCCCTTCCCCTGTTCCCACCTACGTATATTGGATATTTTAAGAAGTGAACATCCTTATTAGTCGCGGGGTCCGGGGAAAGAAGAGGAAAAGTGATTTCACTATATTTCTGACCAGGAACAGGCCCTATCACAAGAATATTTTTTTTAGTGGGTCGGTAAGTCTGAAAAGACAGCTTCCCTATCTTTTCTTTCATCTCGGGCGAAATACGATCGGGGGGGGCTAGTTCAAACCCCTCTGGTAAAATAAGAACGGCCCCCACATTCAAAGCCCCCCTTTTACCATTAGCAAGAACTTGTTTCAGTTGCATATCATAAGGAATTCTAACAACTGCTTCAAATACAGTATCAGGGAGTACCGCCTGTGGAACCTCAATATCCACGGGCTTATTAGCTAAATGGCAATTGGCGCATACAATACGACCAGTTGCTTCTCGTGGATTTTCAAAACCCTGCTGCGCAAAAATGGGATATGCATTTGAAACGGATGCCCGAGTTATTATATATATCATGAGCGATACGGAAATGAATCGAGTAATCTCTTCCTTTAGCGAAGAAAAGGTATTTCTAATTTGCATGGTCCAATCGTTGATCCCGAAAATTTCTACAATAAAATTAGGTAGGTTGCTAATATAGTTCCCTATCCGTGATTCTGCTATTATACTGAAATAATTTTACTGGAATATAGGATTACTGGAATCTGGGAGGAATCCTCTGGATGGGTATAAAAAGTAAGGTAAGTACAACTTTGAATGCTTTGCTTATGTACAAAGATTATAATTGGATCAGTGAATCGTTTTTCAGTCATTCATTGAATGATAAATCACTACAAGTGACGGAGATACACGATTTAAATAACGGAAAATCCAATATTTAAAAATTGTATCTAGAATGACTGGAAAAGTGGAAACAAGACCAGATATAATTTGATCATTATGAGCAAATCCAAAATCGTTGTAGACATAGCCAATCATTAGTTCCCAACCGTGAGGAGAATGGAATCCGATACATAAATCAGTTACTAAAAGAATCGAAAAGGCTTTTATTGTGTCGCTTAAATTATATAGGAATTCTTGAACCCAAGAGTTAAGAATAACAAGTTCTTCATTACCCAGAATAGAATAACCGCTTAGAATAACGAAAGCAATTGTATTTGTCGAGAAGTGCAAAATCGTATGGATATGATCCTCATCGTGCATCTTGATCAATTGGATTGTTTCTTTCTGGAGCCCTATACGAAGCTTTTCTAGATGTCTTTCCGGAAATTCCTTTATCATTTCGTCCAAGAGGAATAAATCCTCTAATTCTATGAATTTTTCTAGAATACTCTTTTCTTGAATATCATTCAAAAGAGTTTCGGATTGCCTAGTATTCCGCCAATTAGTAACCCAAGATTCCATACTTTTTTGAAATGAGAGCGAGATCCACCAGGGCAAAAATACTAAAAAGACTATAGATGAAAGATATCGAAGGGGAATGGATGCGTTCTTTTTTGTCATTTTTTCATCTGTGAATTGTTAATGAACCCACCTCATTCGTAGATTCGATGCGATCTAAGATTTCTATCAAGCATGAGTTCTATTACAAAGCATCGCGCCTATGAATCTAGTCTCTGTTTTTTAGTTGTGATTCAGCGGTTAATCCTTGAATCTAGTGTAGAAAAAATACAGAAATAGAAGAAGAATCCACTGTAGAAAAAATACAGAAATAGAAGAAGAATCCACTTTGAATTCGAATGAAGAAATAATAAAAAAATATTGTTTCCAGATATCTCAATTGATCAAATATTCGAAGCAATTCCCCCTTTCGATGAATGTTCAAATAATGAATATTATTCGGATTTCGAAATGAAAGAACTTCCTTTCTATTAAAAATGAAAATATTTAATATTTCGAAAAAAAAAATTCGCGGGCTCCCCGGCCCCAAAGCATAGTCCAGGAATATTTGAGAGAATTTTCTGAAGAATAGTGTGATGGAAGAATATTGTGATGATCAAAAATGAGTGGAAAAAAAAGACAGAAAAGTTCTCATTCTACGAGATCATCCAATTCTTTGTTCATTAAGAAAGACAAAAGAAAGGATAAAAGAAAAGGGTCGATTGACAAAAGAAAATAGAGATAATTTACAAGATATGATCTATCCATATCTAAGGTATCAATTCCAAATAGTGAAAAGAAAAAGATCAATTTTTTATTCCGAACTGTTTTGATATATGAGATGAATCTATTATTTTGATTTCTTACTTCTTTTGTTACTGAATTGAGTTGAGTGGAGATTTCCATACGCAAAAAACAATTTTTTTTGTAGACAAAAAAAACATTTTCGTTTTATGTTATGGCTGTTCCGTACACATTTGCCTTGTTTTTGTCCAACCGGGCGTTCTGAAGAAACTTCAATTAAGTAAGTTATGCTATAGAAAAAAGAGGATTCTTGGGTTTTTCCTCCTGCTAAGAAAGCATTTATTCTTCAGTTCATTTTTCAAAATCCTTCAATTGGTACACGCAAGAAATAGGCCAATTCCGCAGCCTTTTGCTCAATTTCTCGTGGAGTCAAATTCTCATCAGTACGATTCAAGGGAATGGCCCCCGAGCCTCTGATTTCTAGATAAAGGACACGACGAGCATAAATACCCTCTTGAACTTCTATTCTGATGAACTGAATATCTTTCATAAGGAATCGTAGAAAGATGCGGCGATTTTTTCCAGGAAATCCCCAACGAAAAATACACACTATTCCTTCTTTTCTATCAAATCGATCATAACCGCTACCTACATTCCATGTAATTGTGCACCCCAAATAGGAACTAATAAAGAGACCCGCGATCCCATAGAAAGACATCACGATCCCTTGTGGGAAAAATTTGATTTGCTGAGATGGAAATAAAGATATCAAATTCCTATCAAGATAACTAGAAATTCCAACCAATAAGAATCCTACTGAACCTAAAAAAAGGATAAAGGCCCAGCAGAAATTACTTATTTTGCGAGATCCTGCTATAAATTCTATCCATATATATTCTGATCGCCAACTCATACATACTAGATCCAGTTGCATTTTCTTGGAATTAAGGGAATAACTAAAATCAATTTGACTTTACTTGATTTTGTTTCCGAAGTAACTCTCATCAACTAGTACTATTCTGATGTGAACTTTTAGCAGTAATTCATCGAATTGGTTAGATATAATAAAATAAGAGCATCCCCTTCATATGATTCCCTATAGATAGCTACATACATATGGATACATTGACTTTCATCGCAGACATGAGCTCGGATCCCGCTTATTGTTGAAAATAGCTAGAATTCATTTACCTATATATCATGTTTACGCATGCATAAAAGCTCTTTCGTTTATGTTTCGAGAAAGCCACCTGTTAGTCTTATACAATATTCTACTAAATTGATATCTGTGTTCGTTAAGTCTTGAAAAAAAAAAAACTAGATGACATTTGATCCCATCGGATTTAAAAAATCTTATTTTTTTGAACATGAAGAAATAAAGAAGCCATTGCAATTGCCGGAAATACTAGGCCCACTAAAGGCACAAAAATAGAGGGAAAATTGTTGAGAATTGTCATAAAAAGGGTACCTCGATTTAAAATTTGTACCTGTTATTGGTATAAAGATATCCTATAATAATTAGAATTCATATTCTAATTCGTATCATATTCTAATTCGTATATAAGTATACTAAATGAGTATCTATACTAAGTGCAAGGAATATAGAACTAAATAAACGCATCTTTCTCCATGAAATATATCTATGATAATCCATTTTCTTTATTATTTATTATTCTTACTTATTTGAGTTTTCTTCTTCGGTTGTTCTTAGCTTCTAATTTCTTTTTGAATATCTAATTGTTTTTTTAATAAGAAAAAGTTTCTTACAAATTCCCGAACGATTCGTTAGAATCCGATCCAAGAGCAGGGATTCTTAGGAAAAACGGGACTTGTTGGGAGATGGAGATATAGAAAGATGCAAGATTCTATATTTTCTCTATTTGAATTATATATACATACGCAAGAGGGGGAACATGAAATTCGTTTTATTTGCCTTGCCTCCTAATTCTAAGGAAGAATTCTCTTTTTATGTTGTTTTGTTGAGAGAGGTTTACTAATTACTAATCCGTAATATTGGTAA